GTATGGGATGGATAAGACTAATTAATTGCTTTTTTATTGAATCCCATCCGAGCGAGATTCAATTACTTGATACAGAATTCAACTATAGATCCAAGAGATTTTATTCTATTTGATGTTTCATCGAATCATGTGATGAATACATGGAACTTTTATCCGGAACTACACTTAACTATCTATCAATTTTCGATTTTCTATCCTTTCCTTATCTCCTGTCTTAGTCTGAGATAGAGAGAGGCATATCTTACTATAATACTATAATAAAATAATACGTGAATTGATGAGTAAAAGTTGAAGAGAGGTGTTTCCTATTTTTAGCGGTACAAATAAGTTCCTGGGGTATTAGAGCATTACCTCATTAGAATATAATGAAGTAAGGGTTGTTCATCAAAGGTGAGTGAAGAGGAAAATAGATAGGAATCGCGAAAGATAGAAAGCTTTGTGGGATTTAGTCACACCATTAGATTCTATTGACAATTCCAAAAAACTGTTCATACTATGAATGAGCATAGTATGGTGGCGATCCGAGCAGGTATGCCCCCATGGTCAAAAGGTGGATGACATTTCCCTTTCACGGAAGTAGTGGGGATTCGATTTCCCCTGGGGGTAGGGTACTATGAGAGGAAGTTGCTCATGGATTATCAATAAGTTTCGAATTGATTCTTCCTGGGTCGATGCCCGAGTGGTTAATGGGGACGGACTGTAAATTCGTTGGCAATTTGTCTACGCTGGTTCAAATCCAGCTCGGCCCAAAAATTCACCGATCCATCATGAGATTATTTCCAATTTGATTTGTTCTCCCGAAGCATCTGAAACTAGAAAGAAGTAAAAAAAAAAATAGCTATTATCAATCGATTTGACGCGATTTGACAAACAACCAATAGGATTACTAGCAACCTGTTTCGTTCCCTCTAAAATCAATATTCGCATGGAGATTGATAGTAATATATCACCCCTTTCTCTCTTAGAATACGATGATTCTAGATAGAACTGAACTTGTTTGATTGAATGAAACCGTTCAAAATATGTAGGCCCCACGCCTTATTTATCTGGGATTGTAGTTCAATCGGTCAGAGCACCGCCCTGTCACGGCGGAAGCTGCGGGTTCGAGCCCCGTCAGTCCCGACCTAGAATCTGATGAATCCATCAATTCATCTCTCTATTTTCTGTGAAGAGGGACACGGAGCAGGATCTCCTTCCCGGTGCTGGGTCCTTATTTCTTTTTTGCTTTCCTTTGCCTTTTGGTAATTTCAAGTCATTCAATTTGTACCGTACCGATTGATGGGATGTGGGAGAGACCTATTTAGATTGCTACAATTATTGGTAGCACCCTATTCAATTAAGGATTCCGGGAAATGCCGTACTTGTCTGGGTTTTTCGCTTGCCCCTGATCCATTTTATAGAATAAACATATGTTTTACAGGAGCACAGACACCAATTAGGATTCATATTTTGTTTTTGTACGATACAAAATCAACCCCACTTTCACATAGTTAACCCGGCGGAATGCTTGAAAGGTTCAAAGTACCCCCACTCCCCCTAACTCCGAGTTTCAAGTTTATAGAAAATCAATTTCTAATTGGAAATAATCTATCGCACTCTCAATTCATATTGAATTTTTCATATTATATATCTGTTCTAGGACCGAAAAAGGGGGTATTACTAAAAGAAAGATCAAACAAGGATCTACCAGACTTAGCTTAGTGAGGGAATGGATAATCCTTTTTCTTCCTATTTGAAAGGTCCTATGGAAGAAAGAACAAATTACAAAACAGTCAATTTGTCAAAGTATTGGATCTTTTCTATTGGGATCCGTCCTTATCAAACCTCTTTGTCTTATAAGGAAATTGGGTCATAAAAAACAAAGTTTCGAACGGAATTCCCTCTTTATTTCCATTTCACTTCTACAATATTGATTGGGTTTGTGATCAACGGAAGTGTAAGATAGGTCATATGGTCGTTATATGATTCTATAAAGAAGACGGGGGGGTATAGAAAATAAAAGGAACAAAGAATGAAAAACCAAAGAGGATTCTTGATTGGATCAGGAATTCCATTTTTTATTGCGTATGTATCAAAGATCTTCCTATGTTATACTATTCAATTCTTGATGAAAAATTGATTTGATAGCTGAGATATTGTTATTCATGACATTGATCCAATTTAATACCATCGGGGGGAATTGCATACTATCGAAGTGAGAGACAAAAGATTTAGACTCTCTATGGGATTAGATCCCGAGTTATTATGAAATAAAAAAAAAATGATAAAATCAAATTATGGAAGTAAATATTCTCGCATTTATTGCTACTGCATTGTTCATTCTAATCCCTACGGCTTTTTTACTTATCATTTACGTAAAAACGGTCAGTCAAAAGGATTAATTTGAATCAAGCCCGGCTTCTTAGTCCTTATCAATTGATGGAATAAATGAAAGGAGATTTAAATCTCTAGTCTTAAATGAGCGGACTAGAATCAACAGTTATAGTATATGAAATCCGATAGATAGTATGGTAGAAAGAAATAGATCTATTTCTTTCTACCATACTAAATGTCTATTATTCTATATTCTAGAAAGTGAGACTGATGATTCGGCTGTAGAAATATATATAATATAGGATTCATTTCCTATTGAATATGGATCCATCTATAATATGGATATTCATCCAGGTACATAAAAATCACATATGTCTAATGTATATATAAAAAGTCACCCCCAATTCTGACATAATATCCTAAGAATTCGAGTTTTTTGATCCATCCATTTGATTTGTCGTGATTCCAACCAATCCGAGATAACCGAATGTCCGCTTTGACTCTTATGTCTTATATGTCGTGCGTTGCGGCTCTAATTACTCGGTTTCTTATTTTTTCCAATAGGGAGGGACCCAGGGAGCTGTCGAAGAAATCAAATCAATAGAGGAAGGTCTGGGCATATACCGAATAAAATTCTAGAAAAAAAAAAGAAAGCGAGTAATCCCCTTTTTCTCAATCAATCTGACAAAGCAAAATGGACCATTAAGAGATGAGTCAAGCAATTCTATGGGAAATTGTTCAGACAGATTGAGAAAAATCGTAGTAGATTCCAACTATTTCTAACGTGTGAACCATGATATGGACTGAGTCAATAAAGCGTAAATTCAATATGATTTCTCATTTCTAAGAGTCTAAATGCTTGAGCAATAAAGAGGGAAACAAATAAAAAAGGGGGCGGGTTTTTACTCATTGTAATATCCATATCTGATTCTGTTAATAGCTAGTGGCTAGAGTTCATCAAAATAGGAACATGGGATGAATTGAAATATTTCAAATATTTCTTTGATTAAAAAGATATTCTTCATATCTTGCATTTCTAATTTGGAAAAAGGATCTCCTTTTTTTTTATTAATTGAAAAACGCTTTTGGAGAATGATCTATGAAAGAGACTATTGATAAAGTTCGATTACTCAACTCAATTAGCCGTTACTCTAGAGTCCACTTCTTCCCCATACTACGAGTGAAAGGGAAAATGTAAAGACTACCATTAATGCAGCCCAAGCAAGACTTACTATATCCATATGAATTATGTCCCCTATCTCTATCTCTATAGAATATGAAGATATTCTCCCCTTATTGATCACTAATAATAATCAACTCGATCGATGGCGCAGAGGCAAAAAGGAATTCTAACCGAAGGAAGGTTATTGATGAAGCAATCCAATAAATCTACCCATAACAAGTTCTTATACTGAATTTGTTTGATTCCCCGTTTCACTATCTAATTCAAGGCTCAGTCAGTATAGACTACACTATTAATGTAAGTCCTCACAGCCTAGTTCTTCTATACCATAATCCTCCTTCGAATCCTCGTCGCAAGGATTGACAGCCTTTTATAAAATAGAAAAGCCCCTATTCTGAAAATTGAATAAGTATTGGCAGTTCTAAGTTCTAGCCCTTTTCCTCTGCTTTTGCTGGGCAAGAATTGGGTCATTTGTCTGCTATCAAGAAAGGCATTTCGAGTTTTTATTGGTCAGGCGACACCCGGATTTGAACTGGGGAAAAGGGATTTGCAGTCCCCCGCCTTACCGCTCGGCCATGCCGCCAAAACGAAAAATATAGGGAGATTGGCATTTTTTACATTTTTTATTGGATTCGATGAATCCCATTCTCCTTATGCCTTTTCTAATAAATCTCAAAACCCTTTTTCTTTTTTTTGTTTTTTATTGAAAGAGAAAACAGAAAAGCCAAATTTTCTTTTCTGTCACAGAAATTCAAAAGAAAGGAAAATTGGAACCATTAACTATAGACTGTGAATTCATGAAAGTTTTGTTTTTTTTTTATCTCAAATAGCCTTTCCTTAGTGTCATAAGACAATAAAATTGAGACACAACCCATCAGTGCCAATTATTTTCACTAATTGAATCCTTTTCACTTACAATAATAACAAGAATTATGTGTATATGTCAACCATATAACAAAAATTATTACGCAGATATACCTAATTAGATATCTTATTTATATATGATATTCCTAGAAAGCGATTAAGGGAATGGCCGTGCTTCCGTTCTTCAAAGACTGTCAATCCTTGCGACGAGGATTCGAAGATTGAATCTATTGAATATCCAATAGAAATTAGGATATATAGCGCGGTTGCCAAAGTTAAGTAGAATTTGGATAGGCGATTATAGGGATAGCTAAATAGCTGCGTGTTCTTACTAAATACAGTTCCTCTTGCGCACTCCAATTGGATTCCACGAATTCAACTAAGAAACACACCCTATCTCTTCTCTGCGGATCATTTCTGCCTTTATTGCATTCATAGATAGAGCAGGGATCAAAAATCCTGAGTCCATTTACTTTTTTGGTATCCAGCGGGCTCATAATATCATAATAGATAGAAATAGCATCCCTTTTTCTATTCTATTATTACTTTTCTATTCATCTATACAAGATTCCCTAATATAAGTCTAAGTGGCAGAATTTTTTTTTGTTCGGGAATGTTTTATTTTCTCAAGCCATTTCCATTTATTTCTATCTCTTGCAAATTCAAATTTGAGTAGAAAATTCTCTTTCTTTCTTTCTCCGCTCATATTTTAGATATTCCATATATATATGAAGTTGTTTAAAATAAGATTTTATGTGATTCAGTAAACAGAATATCCAGTCCATCATTGCTAGATCGATCCATATGGTTCGATGAAGAATGAGCCAATGAATGGGATTTTTTTGATAAATAGGAAACAAAAGTAAAGATGCTTCGAGATACAAACGAGGGAATGTCCACAGTACCTGGGTTTAGTCAGATACAATTTGAGGGATTTTGTAGGTTCATCAATCAGGGTTTGATGGAAGAATTTGATAAGTTTCCAAAAATTGAGGATAGAGATCAAGAAATGGAATTTCAATTATTTGTGGAAAGATATCAATTGCAAGAGCCTTTAATAAAAGAAATAGATGCTGTGCATGGATCACTCACATATTGTTCGGAATTATATGTACCCGCAGGCTTAAGTTGGAAAACCGGCAAGGATACGCAAGAACAAAACCTATTTATTGGAAACATTCCTCTCATGAATTCCCTGGGAACCTCTATAGTAAATGGAATATACAGAATAGTGATCAATCAAATAGTGCAAAGTCCCGGTATTTATTACCGTTCAAAATTGGACTATACCGGAATTTCGGTCTATACCGCTACCATAATATCAGATTGGGGAGGAAGATCAGAATTAGAGATTGATAGAAAAGCACGGATATGGGCGCGCGTGAGTAGGAAACAAAAAATATCTATTCTAGTCCCATCATCAGCTATGGGTTCGAATCTAAGAGAAATTCTAGAAAATGTTTGCTACCCAGAAATTTTCGTGTCTTTTCCGAATGATAAGGAGAAAAAAAAAATGGGGTCAAAAGAAAATGCTATTTTGGAATTTTATCAACAATTTGCTTGTGTCGGCGGGGACCCAGTATTTTCTGAGTCCTTATGTAAGGAATTACAAAAGAAATTTTTTCAACAAAGATGTGAATTAGGAAGGGTTGGGCGACGAAATATGAACCGGAGATTGAATCTTGATATACCTCAGAACATTACATTTTTGTTACCACGGGATGTATTGGCAGCTGCGGATCACTTGATCGGAATGAAATTTGGAATGGGTACGCTTGACGATATGAATCACTTGAAAAATAAACGTATTCGTTCTGTAGGGGATCTTTTACAGGATCAATTCGGAGTGGCTATGGTTCGTTTAGAATATGCGGTTCGAAAAACTCTAGGTGGAGCAATTAAGCAAAAAAGGATACCAACTCCTCATTATTTGGTAACTTCAACTCTATTAACAACCACTTATGAATCCTTTTTTGGCCTACACCCCCTATCTCAAGTTTTTGATCAAACAAATCCATTGACACAAATAGTTCATGGGCGAAAATTCAGTTATTTGGGTCCTGGGGGGTTGACAGGGCGAACTGCTAGTTTTCGGATACGAGACATCCATCCTAGTAACTATGGGCGTATTTGCCCAATTGATACATCTGAAGGAATCAATGTTGGACTCGTTGGATCCTTAGCAATTCATGCGAAGCTTGGTCATTGGGGATCTTTAGAAAGACCGTTTTATGAAATTTCTGAGAGATCAAAAAAGGGGCGGGTGCTTTATTTATCCCCAAGTCTGGATGAATACTATATGGTAACGTCAGGAAATTCTTTAGCAGTAAATCGTGGTATTACGGAAGAGCAGGGTGTTCCGGCTCGATACCGTCAAGAATTCCTGACTATTGCATGGGAAGAGATTCAGCTTCGAAGCATTTTTCCCTTCCAATATTTTTCTATTGGAGCCTCCCTCATTCCTTTTGTCGAGCACAATGATGCGAATCGGGCTTTAATGAGTTCTAATATGCAACGTCAAGCAGTTCCGCTTTCTCGATCCGAGAAGTGCATTGTTGGAACTGGGTTAGAAGGCCATGTGGCTCTAGATTCGGGGGTTTCCGTTATAGCCGAACACGGGGGAAAGGTCATTTATGCCAATACTGACAAGATCATTTTATCAGGTAATGGAGACACTCTAAGCATTCCCTTGCTTAGGTATCAACGTTCCAACAAAAATACTTGTATGCATCAAAAAACCCGGGTTCCGCGGGGTAAATGCATTAAAAAAGGACAAATTTTAGCGGAGGGTACTGCTACAACTGGCGGCGAACTCGCTTTAGGAAAAAATATATTAGTGGCTTATATGCCCTGGGAGGGCTACAATTTTGAGGATGCAGTACTCATTAGCGAACGTCTGGTATATGCAGATATTTATACTTCTTTTCATATACGGAAATATGAAATTCAGATTCATGTGACAAGCCAAGGTCCCGAAAGAATCACTAATGACATACCGTACTTAGAGGCCCATTTACTTCGCAATTTAGATAAAAGTGGAATTGTGATGCTGGGCTCTTGGGTAGAAACGGGCGATGTTTTAGTAGGCAAATTAACGCCGCAGATGGCGAAAGAATCCTCATCTGCCCCGGAAGCTAGATTATTACGAGCCATACTTGGTATTCCGGTATCCACCACAAAGGAAACGTGTCTAAAATTACCCATAGGTAGCAGAGGTCGAGTTATTGATGTGAGATGGGTCCATAAAAAAGGGGGTTACAGTTATAATCCAGAAACGATTCGTGTATATATTTCACAGAAACGTGCAATCAAAGTAGGTGATAAAGTAGCAGGAAGGCATGGGAATAAAGGTATCATTTCCAAAATTTTGCCTATACAAGATATGCCCTATCTGCAAGATGGAACACCTGTTGATATGGTCTTCAATCCATTAGGAGTACCTTCACGAATGAATGTAGGGCAGATATTTGAGTGTTCGCTCGGGTTAGCGGGGGATCTGCTAGACAGGCATTATCGAATAGCGCCCTTTGATGAGAGATATGAGCAAGAGGCTTCGAGAAAACTCGTGTTTTCTGAATTATATGAAGCCGGTAAGCGAACAGCGAATCCATGGGTATTTGAACCCGAATATCCGGGAAAAAGCAGAATATTTGATGGAAGAACGGGGGATCCTTTCGAACAACCTGTTTTAATAGGAAAGGCCTATATCTTGAAATTAATTCATCAAGTTGATGATAAAATCCATGGGCGTTCCACTGGAAAGTACGCGCTTGTTACACAACAAGCTCTTAGAGGAAGAGCCAAACAAGGGGGACAGCGGGTAGGAGAAATGGAAGTTTGGGCTCTAGAGGGATTTGGTGTTGCTCATATCTTACAAGAGATGCTTACTTATAAATCTGATCATGTTCGAGCTCGTCAGGAAGTACTTGATACTACGATCAATGGAGGAAGGATAGCTAAGCCAGAGAAGGATGCTCCAGAATCTTTTCGATTGCTAGTTCGAGAACTACGATCTTTGGCTCTAGAAATGAACCATTTCCTTGTATCTGAGAAGAACTTCCAGATTAATAGGAAGGAAGTTTGATTGGAATGAATCAGAATTTTTCTTCTATGATCGACCGATATAAACATCAACAACTTCGAATTGGATCAGTTTCTCCTCAACAAATAATTGCCTGGGCTAATAAAATCCTACCTAATGGAGAGGTGGTTGGAGAGGTGACAAAACCCCATACTTATCATTACAAAACCAATAAACCGGAAAAGGATGGATTGTTTTGTGAAAGAATTTTTGGGCCTATAAAAAGTGGAATTTGTGCTTGTGGAAATTATCGAGTAATCAGAGATACAAAAGAAGAACCGAAATTTTGCGAACAATGTGGAGTCGAGTTTGTTCATACTCGGGTACGACGATATCAAATGGGATACATTAAACTGGCATGCCCAGTAACTCATGTGTGGTATTTGAAACGTCTTCCTAGTTATATCGCGAATCTTTTAGATAAACCGCTTAAAGAATTAGAGGGCCTCGTATACTGCGATGTGTGATTTGATCGAAATTTTGATTTTACAGATTCGGAATAAGAAACTGTCATCCCGTTCAATCTCATTGGGATGCCCCAGCTCTGACATGTCTCTTGGGAGAAGCAGCATGAAACTCAGAATCCTATTATGGGTGTATTCAATACTCTCAAAATAAGGGGAATTGATCTATGGTTGATTCCATAACAGATAAATAGGAATTGCTAGTTGTACCTCGTTAAAAAGACTTCTTTACGTGGAATTAATCATTCCATATAGAAAGAATTTCTCTTCAAGTAAACAAATATGGCATGGTTGCGAAAGCCTATCTATCGCATATAGGCTTTAAATCATGACATAACCGTCGAGGTTAAGTAGGGACCTAAAAGATCGAACAGAACGATACATAGACAAGTAAATTCCTTCTGAGTTCCGAGGTATTCTTTTAAGAAGGGGATTCCTCATTCGAAGGGAAGTAGACTACTCAATAATTTCCCATTTCATTTATGTCCTAAATTGCCGAATCAGGAATTCATAAAATAGAAATAAAAAGGAAGGATGTATTAATGAAATGTTGGTTGGTCCTCACCGGAAACTTGAGTAAGGAGTAGATCTTGTTGGGGTTTTCTAGAAAAAAAAAAAATGGGAAAGCGAGAGCCCCCCTTTATCGTTATTTGGCGTAACTACTTGAGCCGGATGAGAGGAAACCCTCACGTCCGATTTTGAAGGGGGGGAAATCCTATAGGAACCTATCCCAATTTTTCCTTTGCGAGGCCTGTTGCTAAAAAACCCACTTTCTTACGATTACGAGGTTCATTCGAATACGAAATACAATCTTGGAAATACAGCATCCCACCTTTTTTTACTACTCAAGGTTTCGATAGATTTCGAAATAGAGAAATCTCGACTGGGGCAGGTGCTATCAGAGAACAATTAGCCGATCTGGATTTGGGACTTATTAGAGATTCTTCATTGGTCGAATGGAAAGACTTAGGGGGCGAAGGGCCCGCCGGTAATGAATGGAAAGAGAGAAAAATTGGAAGAAGAAAGGTTTTTTTGGTTAGACGCATGGAATTAGCTAAGCATTTTATTCGAACAAATGTAGAACCAGAACGGATG